TAATTGGGCCGAGTTGGATTTGAACCAACGTAGGCAAAGCCAGCGGATTTACAGTCCGCCCCCTTTAACCACTCGGGCATCGACCCTATAGTTCAATATATTAGAAGATTTATATAAAAATTACAATATTTATATAAATAATTTTCCATAATAATGTAATTTTTATATAAATCTATCAAATCAATTAAATCTTTGTTGTAAACGTGTAGCTTTACCAGATCGAGTTCGTAAATAGTAAAGTTTTGCACGTCGTATTTTTGATTTACGTAATATTTCAATTGATTTAAGCTTAGGTGAATGAAGAAGATACACTCTTTCGATACCAATACCTTGTAATACACGTCTAATAGTTATAGTTAAATTGATCCCACAATTACTTTTTGAAATTATGACACCTTCAGTAGCTTGTATTCTTTCTTTATTTCCCTCGGTTATGGACACTCCTAGACGTACTGTATCCCCTACTTGAAGTTGAGGCAATGTTTTATTAGAATGATTTGACTCAACTAATTGAATTAGATTCTTGTTACTTTTCATGTTAACGAATTCATATAAATGTAAGATTATTTCCATGATGATAATCGATTTTTAAAGTTTAGACAATTCAACATTTAGAAAGTTTATTTAAGTAAATAGTATAAATGTTAGTTTTTGTACTTATTTTTAAAAATAATTATTTTTAAAATAATACTATCAATGTTAATTAGAAAAATTAATTTAAATTACATATGTTTGAACGCTTTACAGAGAAAGCTATAAAAGTTATTATGCTCGCTCAAGAAGAAGCTCGTCGTTTAGGGCACAATTTTGTGGGTACTGAACAAATACTACTAGGTCTGATCGGAGAAGGTACTGGTATTGCTGCGAAAGTATTAAAATCGATGGGTGTGAATTTAAAAGACGCTCGAGTAGAAGTTGAAAAAATAATAGGTCGTGGTTCCGGATTTGTAGCTGTAGAGATTCCTTTCACACCTAGAGCAAAAAGGGTGTTAGAATTATCCTTAGAAGAAGCCCGTCAACTTGGACATAATTATATAGGTACAGAACATTTATTACTTGGCTTAATTCGAGAAGGGGAAGGAGTTGCAGCTAGGGTATTAGAAAACTTAGCGTTGGATTTAACAAAGGTTAGAACACAAGTTATCCGATTATTAGGCGATACGGCTGAAGTTAGTGCTACAAATGGCCAAACTAAAGGAAAAACACCGACTTTAGAAGAATTTGGAAGTAACCTAACTCAAAAAGCTGCAGAAGGAAAATTAGATCCGGTTATCGGAAGACAAAAAGAGATTGAACGTGTAATTCAAATTTTAGGTCGAAGAACAAAAAATAATCCAATTTTGATTGGTGAACCCGGCGTAGGTAAAACTGCTATAGCAGAAGGTTTAGCACAACGCATTAATAATCGCGATGTTCCAGATATTTTAGAGGATAAGAGAGTAGTTACTCTAGATATTGGCTTACTAGTCGCTGGCACCAAGTATAGAGGAGAATTTGAAGAGAGATTAAAAAAAATAATAGATGAAATTCGCGTTGCAAATAATGTCATTTTAGTGATTGATGAAGTACATACATTAATTGGAGCCGGAGCAGCGGAAGGCGCAATTGACGCGGCTAATATACTAAAGCCTGCTTTAGCCCGAGGTGAAATGCAATGTATTGGAGCAACGACTTTGGAAGAATATCGAAAACATATTGAGAAAGATTCTGCTTTAGAAAGACGATTTCAACCGGTTATGGTTGGTGAACCGAGTGTTGAAGAAACAATTGAAATATTATATGGCTTACGGGACCGATATGAAAAGCATCACAAGTTAGTTATATCAGATGAAGCACTAAGTGCAGCTGCAAAATTTGCTGACCAATATATAGCGGATCGATTTTTACCAGATAAAGCCATTGATCTGATTGATGAAGCTGGTTCTAGAGTTCGACTTATGAATTCACAATTACCACCAGCTGCTAGAGAATTAGACAAAGAATTACGTGAAATCTTGAAACAAAAAGATGAAGCGGTTAGGAGTCAAGATTTCGAAACAGCCGGCCAATTACGCGATCGTGAAATGGAAATTAAAGCTCAAATTGCGGCTATTGCACATAGCAAAAAAGGTGATGAAGAAAATACAAAAGAAGTTTCAGTAGTTACTGAAGAAGATATTGCTCAAATTGTAGCTGCTTGGACAGGTATACCTGTGAATAAAATGACACGAAGTGAATCAGAGAAATTACTACAGATGGAAGAGACTTTACATGGTCGAATAATAGGCCAAGATGAAGCTGTTGTAGCAGTATCTAAGGCAATACGTAGAGCTAGAGTGGGCTTAAAAAATCCGAATCGGCCAATTGCAAGTTTTATTTTTTCTGGGCCAACTGGTGTTGGAAAAACTGAATTAACTAAAGCACTAGCTTCGTATTTCTTTGGATCAGAAGAAGCAATGGTAAGATTAGATATGTCTGAATACATGGAACGACATACAGTTTCAAAACTAATAGGTTCGCCACCTGGTTACGTTGGATATAATGAAGGTGGTCAATTAACGGAATCAGTAAGACGACGACCTTATACAGTTGTTCTATTTGATGAGATTGAAAAAGGACATCCAGACGTATTCAATTTATTATTACAAATTTTAGAAGACGGTCGATTAACTGACTCAAAAGGACGAACTGTAGACTTTAAAAATACTTTATTAATTTTAACTTCGAACGTAGGATCTAAAGTTATAGAAAAAGGCGGCGGTGGCTTAGGTTTTGATTTATCTGAAGATCAAACTGAATCACAGTACGGTAGAATCAAAGCACTAGTAAACGAAGAACTAAAACAATATTTCCGACCAGAATTTTTAAACAGATTAGATGAAATAATTGTATTTAGACAATTAACTAAAGATGAAGTTGGTGAAATTGCTGAAATAATGTTAAAAGAAGTTTTTACACGCATATCAGAGAAAGGGATTCAATTAGAAGTGACAGCCCGTTTTAAAACGCATCTTATTAATGAAGGATATAATCCAATTTACGGTGCTCGTCCATTACGACGTGCTGTAATGCGTTTACTAGAAGATACGTTATCAGAAGAGTTTTTAGCTGAAAAAATAAAAGAAGGTGATACAGCTGTAGTCGATGTAGATGATGATGGTAAAGTAAAAGTTTTATTAGGAGAAAAGTTGGAGTTAGTAGCTAATTAGTAACGTATAAATAAACTAAAAAATTAAGATCTGAATTTTGGACATCAATTTTTTAGTTTACAAAAATACTTGTCAAACTAATCTGTTTTTAGTATCATATTAATGGTATTAAAAACAGACTAAGATAGCCGGGATAGCTCAGTTGGTAGAGCAGTGGATTGAAAATCCACGTGTCACCAGTTCAAACCTGGTTCCTGGCATTGTAACTTGAAATTAGCTTTCTTTTATCAAATTCATAAAACTTACAGTGTTTGGATTAAATATTAGATTTACCATACCTATGGTTCCATGTCTGTGTTTTGCGACAATAACTTCACACATATCAATATTGGATTGCTTAAGATTATGTTGATAATAAGAATCACGATATAAAAATAAGACAACATCTGCATCTTGTTCAATGGAATTATGAACTAAAAGTGCATTTACAAAAAAATTATTTGTTTTTGGTATCCAAAAGTCATATACATTAATTCTATTCATACAAATCAAATTAATAACTGATGAAAAAATCACATTACTACTAAAAAGATCTACTTCAGTATTATTATAAATTAAGTATTGGATATCTAAAGTTGCAACTAAATCATCTACAGTCAGTTCTAAAATTCTTTTCCAACCATTTAAAGTAAGCACATAATGTTCCACTGTACTAACAATGACACTAATATAAAAATCTAGTTCATAAACCACTTTATAACCTGTTTGAAGTTCACGTTTAATTAAACTAACAATGGGATAAATACGATTATATTGAAAGGGTATTAACAATTCTAATGTGGCACTTAAAATATAATGATTACTTACTTTCAAAGATGTAAGCTTAGAGAAATTCACATTATCGGATTTAAGAAAATAAGGTTGATTTGTAGCGTAACTTAAACATCCACTTTCTTTTAAGTCCGATAAAATAGGCCGTTTATTCAATCTGAATTCAACATTTCGACTTAATTGTGAAAGAACTACCAGAGGTAAATTAAAATCTTTCGCAATTAATTTTAAATAACGTGTGATATAACTTAACTCAATATGTCTCTGTGAAGATTTTTCCTTATATTGTAATAACTGTAAATAATCTATAACAATCAATCCAATATCTCCATATATTTGTTGTAACGAAGCTAATTTACTTTGAATATCTAGGACATCTAAATTATTTTCATCATCTAGATAAATATTAAGATTAGATAATATTGTCATAGCTCTGTTCAATATTTCCCACTCTGAAATACTAATATTTCCTTCTCGTAACCTTGAAGTAGCTATATTAGTTTCATTAGATATTAAACGATAAATAAGCTGTTTACTAGACATTTCAAGACTAAAAATAACTATAGGAAATGACTGAATATCCGCTACGTTTCGCACCAATGATAACATAAAAGCGGTTTTTCCCATGGAAGGGCGACCTGCTATTATAATTAAATCTGATTTTTGTAAACCGACCAATATATGATCCAAATCAAAAAAGCCAGTTAAAACATGAGTACTTCTATTAGTTTTTTTATCGATTTCTAAAATAGTTTCTAATAATAATTGTGAGATTGATTTTAAAGAAACTTTTTTATTGTAAGTGTTGATATTTGAAATTAATAAATTTGATTTTTGTAACAGAGTCTCAACAGATAAGTTGAAATTAAAGGTTAAACTAACTATTTTGGCACAAGAATTTTGTAGTTCTCGTCTAATAAAATTATCAAGTAAAACTTTAAGTGAATCATTAATATTTAGAATTCGAAAATTATCCCGATCATTAAATAAAGTAATTAGATAATTTATAACCGTTTCAGATACTAATTCAGAATGCAATAAAGATAATAAGTTTGGTAAATTAATTAAAACTTTTTTAGTATGTAAAATATTTATTGATCGATACAAAATTTGATGTGATTGAAAATAAAAAACCTGTGTATCAATCTTAGTGTATATTTGTAAAAAAAAATCCTTTTCTACCAAAATTTGAATTATAAGATGTTTTTCTGCTTTAAGATTATAAAACTTTGTTACTTTCACGATAAATTACTCCTTGAGTTAGACAGAGGAACCTCAAAATCAAACTTATACTAAAAAAATGGGACAGACTTAAACCTTCTAAACTCGTAACTTACGAGTAACTTAGTTTAAGGTCTTGACGATAAAACAATTATTTCTTATAATTATAGAAACGATAAAGCGCCTTTAGTTCAGTTGGTAGAACGCAGGTCTCCAAAACCTGATGTCGAGGGTTCAAGTCCTTCAGGGCGTGTGTAAAATTTGGAATTAATTAAAAAAGCTTATAAGTTAAAATTTTATTATAATGAAAAAAATAGTCAATTTATTGTATATTATATTATATCACTATTAGAGAACGGTGCGAATAAAGATTTTATAATTAAATTCATAAAAAAGATAAAAAAGTTATGGCTAAAAAGGTTGTCGCTATCATTAAGTTAGCTTTAGAAGCAGGTAAAGCAACTCCTGCTCCACCAGTTGGCCCGGCATTAGGGCAACGAGGTGTAAATATCGTGATGTTTTGTAAAGATTACAATGCAAGAACAGCGGATAAGGCTGGTTTAATTATTCCAGTTGAGATTACAGTATATGAAGACAAAAGTTACACATTTGTTCTTAAAACTCCACCAGCTTCTGTATTACTAGCTAAAGCTGCTGGAGTACAAAAGGGTTCGGGAAACCCAAAAAAAACACAAGTTGGTTCTGTAACTAAGAAACAAGTTGAGGAAATCGCTCAAACAAAACTACCAGATTTAAATACACGACGATTGGAATCAGCAATACGCATTATTGAAGGTACTGCTAAAAACATGGGTATTGGAGTAACAGATTAAATTAAAAAATTACTAAATCATGAGTAAAGTATCAAAAAGAATTAGTGAAGTTCGTAATAAAATTGAAAACAAACCTTATAAAGCAATTGAAGCTTTGAATCTGTTAAAAGATACGGCGACTGCTAAATTTGTAGAAAGTGCTGAAGCGCACATAGCTCTAAAGTTAGACACAAAATATGCTGATCAACAACTACGAACTACTCTTGTATTACCGAAAGGTACGGGAAAAAAAATACGCATTGCAGTAATTGCAGAAGGTGAAAAAGCGACGGAAGCAATTAATGCAGGAGCTGATTTAGCAGGTTCGACAGATTTAGTACAAGACATAATGAAAGGAATGTTAGATTTTGATCGATTAATTGCAACACCGGACATGATGCCTTTAATCGCAAAATTAGGAAAAGTTTTAGGACCGCGTGGTCTTATGCCATCTCCAAAATCTGGGACAGTAACTTCAGATGTAAAATCAGCTATTGAAGAGTTCAAAAAAGGAAAACTAGAATATCGTGCTGATAAATCGGGCATAGTTCATATTTCTTTTGGTAAGACTAACTTCTCAGTAAATGATTTATTATTAAATTTAGAAGCTGTACAAGAATCTATAGATAAAAATAGGCCTGCGGGAGTTAAAGGAAAATATTGGAAGAGTTTCTATATTTGTAGTACAATGGGACCTTCTATACAATTAGATATTTCGGAATTCCGTGACAAAAATTTCCAATAAAACCATATTAGTTTACTTAATTAGCTAACTACTCACTCGATTTTTAAGTAGAAAAAATACGTAATAACTATGAATAAAGTACAAAATATAATTGATCAATTAAAAGATTTAACTTTACTAGAAGCTGCAGATTTAGTAAAACAAATTGAAGAAACATTTAATGTTAGTGCGACTGCTGCCGCTGCACCTATTAACATGGTAGCTGCAACTGCTGGAGCAGGATCTGCAGAAGCTGTCGAAGAGAAAACAGAATTTGACTTAATATTAGAGGATGTGCCTGCGGATAAAAAAATTGCTGTATTAAAAGTTGTACGTGGGTTGACTGGTTTAGGACTAAAAGAAGCAAAAGACCTAGTGGAAGCAGCACCAAAACCTATTAAAGAAGGTATGTCAAAAGCAGATGCAGAAGCTGGTAAAAAACAATTAGAAGAAGCAGGAGCAAAGGCAACTTTAAAATAGATATAAAAATATAAATATATATACCATCCATAGACAACTTTGTTTATGGATGGGATTTTTATTATTTATTTAAAATAAACCTAAAGTCAAAGCTTTATTTATTGGCATAGTAGCCCCAATGCCAAGCCAGATTGCAAATACTACACTAAAAACAAAAACTGTCATTGCAACAGGACGACGGAAAGGATTTTGAAATTTATTTACACTCTCAATAAACGGTACCGTGATTAAACCTACTGGTACAGCGGCCATAGATAAAACTCCTAGTAATTTGTTAGGAATAACACGTAACAAGTTGAATGTTGGGAAGAAGTACCATTCAGGTAAAATTTCTAAAGGTGTAGCAAATGGATCTGCTTTTTCACCAATCGGTGATGGAGCTAGTACAGAAAGTCCAATAACACATGCTAGAGTACCTAAAATTACAACAGGAAATATGTATAATAAGTCATTTGGCCAAGCTGGTTCACCATAATAATTGTGACCCATACCTTTGGCTAATTTTGCTCTTAACTTTGGATCAGTTAGATCAGGTTTTTTTAATACAGACATACAATTACTCCTATATTTAAAATTGAATATATTATAAAGGGCCAGAAATCCCTTGTTTACGAATCATTAAGAAATGAGTTAACATTAATACTGCAGCTGCGACTGGTAATACAAATGTGTGCGCACTGTAAAATCTAGTCAAAGTAGCTTGACCTACACTAACACTACCACGTAACAACTCTACTAATAAACTACCTACTACCGGAATTGCTTCTGGAACTCCAGTTACGATTTTACATGCCCAATAACCAACTTGATCCCAAGGTAGTGAATAACCAGTTACACCAAATGAAACGGTTACAACAGCTAAAGTAACACCAGTGACCCAAGTAAGCTCACGAGGCTTTTTAAAACCACCAGTTAAATAAACACGAAAAACATGTAGTATCATCATTAAAACCATCATACTTGCTGACCAACGATGCATTGATCTAAATAACCAACCATAATTTACTTCTGTCATAATATATTCTACAGAAGCAAATGCTTCAGCAACAGTTGGTCGATAATAAAATGTCATAGCAAATCCTGTAGCTACTTGAATAATAAAACAAGTAAATGTAATCCCTCCTATGCAATAAAATATGTTTACATGTGGTGGAACATATTTACTTGTTATATCATCTGCAATTGCTTGGATTTCTAATCTTTCTTCAAACCAGTCGTAAACTTTACCCATATTGTTTAATTTTATTTTTTAATCTCTCAGTATTTTAACTTTAATTCTAGTTTATTTAACCTACTCTTGATTTTTTAATTATCGATTTACAGCTTACTAATAAAACATTATAAACTAAAAATAAAAAATATCATAAATTATGGATAAGGAATTAAAAAAAGAGAAAATAAAACTAATTTTAATCGAACCTGAGGAACACTTAGGATATTTATTATCAGAGTTTTTTTATCAACAAAATTTCGTTACTTATATATCTGAAAGTTTCATCCATTTAACAGATATTATAAATTTACATAACCCAGATATAATCATAATCGACGACTCCCAAAACCTTGAAACATATAAATTAAGTAATATATACTTACCGATTATTTTATTAACAACACGTGGATTAAAAAATGACCGAATGAAAATCCACAAACTAGGATTCGATGCTTATATGTTAAAACCTTTTGATCCAGATGAACTAATTGCAATTATTTCTAATTTAATTTATAAAAAACGAAATATTAAGGAACTTCAATTTATAAAACATCGTATAAGTAATCTAAATCTAAAATTAAAATATCGTGAAACTAGTTTTAGTTACATCAATTTAACTGTGAAAGAAAAAGAGGTTTTTAAGTTTATACAAGATGGTTTAACAAATAAACAAATTTCCAATGTAATGGGAATCACACAACGAAGCGTTGAAAAATATGTCACTAAAATTTTTGAAAAATTAAAAATTCAAAATAGAATTCAAATACTCTCTTATTTTAATTGATATTTTTCATTATCATATTAAATAATAAAGGCGAATGACGGGGATCGAACCCGCGAATAACGGAACCACAACCCGCTGCCGTAACCACTTGGCTACACTCGCCATAATACAATCATAACAGATTTCCTACGTTCCAGCAATTAAAAAAATTATTTCATCAAAATAATGAAATAATTTTTTATTCAACTATGGATAAATTATGAATTATTGGCTTTTGTAAAACTAAGACCATTATCTTCCGAATATCGTTCCATGAATCGCATAAATCGATCCCAATCTTCTTTTGATTGCATAATATAAACTGCTTCAATTCCTTGTGGTTTTCCATTAACAAAACGAGCATTAACATCACGAGTAACTAGTTGACCTTCTTCATCAATTAAATACATACCAGTTATATTGCCTTTTACACTACTTTGTGCTTCTAATACTTTCGGATTAGCAAAACGAAACGTTGCAGTACCTGTACTTCCATCTCTTGAGCGCGTTAAGCGAACATCGGGGATGACATCTTCATTAACACCTTGAATAAATTGAATAACAGCCATTATATTTTATTGTCTTTAAAAAAATTAATTTGTATAAAACATTCTTACACAAATTATTAAATATTTAAACTGGGGCGGCAGGATTCGAACCTACGAGTAGCGGAGTCAAAGTCCGCTGCCTTACCACTTGGCGACGCCCCAAGATTTTTATTTTAAAAATGTTATTGACAATGAAAACATTGTGCAAGGAGGGATTCGAACCCCCGACACCGTGGTTCGTAGCCACGTGCTCTAGTCCACTGAGCTACAAGCACTTTGTCAATTAATGATAGATTACCATAATTAATAAGTAATTATCAATGTATTGAAAATTTTATTTAAATTTTAAAGTAAAAAAATTATTATATTTCTAACTTAATTTTTAGAGTTAGATAAAAGTAATAATAATTGTAAAAAAATAAAAACGTATGAGCAAAATCATATTATATCAAGAGGATGCTAGACGCGCATTAGAACGTGGAATGGACATCCTAGCTGAAGCTGTTTCAGTGACGTTAGGCCCAAAAGGTAGAAACGTAGTTTTAGAACGCAAATACGGAGCACCACAAATTGTAAATGACGGTGTGACCATTGCAAAAGAAATTGAACTGGAAGATCATATCGAAAACACTGGTGTCGCTTTAATACGCCAAGCTGCTTCAAAAACTAATGATGTTGCCGGTGATGGAACAACAACAGCAACTGTATTAGCGCATGCAATGGTTAAACAAGGAATGAAAAATGTTGCTGCTGGGGCTAATGCAATAGCTTTAAAACGTGGTATTGAAAAAGCAACACAATTTATTGTAACCCAAATCGCTGAATATGCCAGACCAGTTGAAGATACACGAGCTATTTCTCAAGTTGCATCAATTTCCGCAGGTAACGATATTGAAACCGGTAAAATGATTGCAGATGCTATAGACAAAGTCGGCCGTGAAGGAGTTATTTCTTTAGAAGAAGGAAAATCCACAATAACAGAACTTGAAATGACTGAAGGTATGTGTTTCGAAAAAGGATTTATTTCACCTTATTTTGTAACAGATACAGAAAGGATGGAAGTAATTCAGGATAACCCTTACATATTATTAACTGATAAAAAAATCACTCTTGTGCAACAAGAACTTTTACCAACTCTTGAACTTATATCAAAAACATCTAGACCTTTAGTGATAATAGCCGAAGATGTCGAAAAAGAAGCTTTAGCAACTTTAGTGGTTAATAAATTAAGAGGAATTGTAAATGTTGTAGCTGTACGTGCTCCTGGTTTTGGAGATAGACGAAAAGCGATGCTAGAAGACATTGCAATTTTAACTGGAGGACAAGTTATATCTGAAGATGCAGGCTTTAGTCTTGAAACTCTAACTTTAGATATGCTTGGTCAAGCGCGTCGTATTACTATTACAAAAGAAAATACAACCATTATTGCAGAAGGTAATGAAAAGGATGTGAAATCACGATGTGAACAAATACGACGACAAATTGAAGCTAGTGATTCATCATACGAAAGAGAAAAATTACAAGAGAGATTAGCTAAACTAGCTGGTGGAGTCGCTGTTATTAAAGTTGGAGCTGCAACCGAGACAGAAATGAAAGACAAAAAATTACGATTAGAAGATGCTATTAATGCAACAAAAGCTGCTGTAGAAGAAGGAATTGTACCTGGTGGGGGGTCAACTTTAACACATTTAGCTAATGATTTAAAAGACTGGGCAGAAGACAACTTAATTGAAGATGAGCTGATAGGTGCATTAATCGTCGAACGTTCTTTAACAAGCCCATTAAGGAGAATTATCGAAAACACAGGTCAAAACTCAGCTATTATAATTGAACAAATTAAAGAATCAGAATTTAATATTGGTTATGATGCAGCAAAGGGTGAAATTGTCGATATGTATGATGTAGGTATAATTGATCCAGCGAAAGTAACTAGATCGGGGTTACAAAATGCTGCTTCGATAGCTAGTATGATTTTAACAACCGAATGTATTGTCGTCGATAAACAGGATGAAAAATAAATCAATAAAGTTGAAATTCAATACATAAGAACTCATAATATATAGTTTTTTGTAGTAAGTAATTATTAAGTTGAATCGAATTTTTTAAATTAGAATTTTTACTACTTTCTGTTAAAATTCCTTGTATTCGACCATATTTATCGATTATCAATTGTCGAAATGAACTCCAATTATCATATGACTCTTTACTAAATACATTCTTGTCAGAATTTAATTTATGTAGTAAAGAATCATATGGAATATTCAAATTTGTATTTGAATTTTGAAAAGTCAAATACACTTTTTCTTCTCCCAATTGTAAAAATGATTTTTTATTAGGTATGTAAAACAACAGATTTAATTGCATATAAAGAAAAAGTAATTTAAACAAATGTCTCATAAATTGATGTTGTAGTAAATAATAAATAATTTAAATGATTGTAAATAAAATTTCTCGTATATAGTTTCTGGAATATCGGAAGAAATAAACAAGATCGTTTTTTTTAAATAATTCGTATTTAGTCTAATTAAGTGATTACTCGTTATCTTCGATCTAAAAAAATAAAAATTAAATACATAATGATCATTCTTCATAGTATAAAAACTAAAAGTTAGTTTATTTACATATAAGATTATATTCTATAATCTTATACGTATTAATAGTTAATTTGCTCCTGCGAATATAAAATCTGGGAACTTAGATTGAATTTCTTTGAAAGAATATTTTTTACTCTGTTCTTGCCAACAGTTAATTAATTCTGTGGTTTTGTTGAGTAATTCAATACGCTCTTTTTCCTCAATCCAAGGCTTTGATTCTAATTCAGCTTTTACTTGTTCCCAGGCATCATTTCTTGGCCAAAAAAAATAACACGTAAGTGGGCTAGTTCCGTTACCAATAATTTGATCAACTGCAACTGCAACATTATTATCCAACCATAAAACTTTTAAAGTAAATTTAGGCAATTTTAATTCTCCTTTTTAACTAAAATATAACTTTATCTAGCAAGTTTTTCACAGTACTAGTAGGTTTTACTCCCTGTGATAGTCTAACTTTAACACGCTCAACATTAATGTGTGTTTCATTAGTACATGGATTATAAAAACCTAATTCCTCGATGGCTCTACCATCACGTTTTGAGGTGCTTGGCATCACCACTAAACGATAACTCGCTTGTCCTTTACGACCATATTTTTTTAATCTTAGTTTTAACATAATAAAAGATTATTTTTTTTTATTGATAAATAATTATAAAATATAACAAATAATTTAATTATGAGCTTAAGCCTATATTACTAACTATTTGCATTATACATTGTAATAAAATAAAACCCAGAATTGGGGAAATATCTATTCCTATTAATGGCGGTACTATGCCTCGAAACATTTTTAAATAAGGGTCTGTTATACGACTCAAAGAATAAAATGGTTGACCATACCAATTGACATTCGGAAACCATGTTAATGATACTCTGATTAAGAGTAAAATCAAATAGATTTGTAAAAATCCTATAAACGATGAAAATAATAATGTGAATGAATTAGACATGGGTGAAATGTAGCAAGCTTATGAGATTTTATAATTTACAAAATAATTTATATTTTATCATTTAAACTGATTTAGTCTGTTGTTATCAATAAAAATTCTAATGGAACAAAAAAATAAAAAAAACACTATACCTTGGATTTGGGGCTTTAATGTATATGCAGAGAATTGGAATGGTCGCTTAGCTATGATTAGTTTTTTATTAATTATATGCGTTGAATTCATAACAAATAAAAATGTGCTTGACCTTGTAAAATTAAATTAATTAAAAAAATTAAATATAAAATTGGACTAAAAAAGAACTAATACCATTTTTGGATTAGTTCTTTTTTAATTCAAATGTGTGTTCATTAAGATTGATTCATTATCAACTATTAATCAATAGGTCTTAATGTTAACACAGGCTCATTTTCACGATTGATACCTTTTTCGAAACCAGCTGCCGCTGCTCTTGCTCTTCCTGCATGCCATAGGTGCCCTATATAAAAAGCAAATCCTAAGAAGAAATGAGAAGTAGTTAACCAACTACGAGGTGAAACATAGTTAACAGAGTTAATTTCTGTGGCTACACCGCCTACTGAATTTAATGAACCTAATGGTGCATGTGTCATATATTCAGCTGCACGACGTTCTTGCCAAGGTTGGATATCATTTTTAATTTTATTTAAATCTAATCCATTTGGACCTCGTAACGGCTCAATCCAAGGCGCGCGAAGATCCCAGAAACGTTGCGTTTCACCACCAAGTATGATCTCACCGCTCGGAGAGCGCATTAAATATTTACCTAAACCTGTCGGACCTTGAGCTGAAGATACACTAGCTCCTAAACGTTGGTCACGAACTAAGAAAGTAAATGCTTGTGATTGAGATGCCTCTGGACCCGTCGGACCATAAAATTCGCTTGGATATACTGTATTGTTATACCACGCATATTGACTCGCAATAAATGCCATTAAACTAACAGCCACTAAACTGTAAGATAAGTAAGCTTCACCTGACCAAACATATGCACGTCTAGCCCATGCGAATGGTTTAGTTAAGATATGCCAAAAACCACCTGCAATACAAGTGAAACCAATCCATATGTGACCACCAACTACATCTTCCATGTTATTAACGCTTACGATCCATCCGTCTCCACCCCAAGGTGATTTAAGTACATAACCAAATATAACAGCTGGATTTAAAGTTGGATTATCAATTATTCTAACATCTCCTCCACCTGGAGCCCATGTATCGTATAAACCACCAACATAAATAGCTTTTATAACTAATAATAATGCACCAAACCCAAGTATTACTAAATGAATACCTAGAATCGTAGTAATCTTATTTTTATCACGCCAATCGTAGCCAAAAGCTGGGAAAGATTCCTCTAACGTATCCGGCCCAATTAAAGAATGATAAACTCCTCCAAAACCAAGTACAGCGGAAGAAATTAAGTGTAAAACCCCAACTACAAAATAAGGATAAACATCAATAATTTCACCACCTGGTCCCACACCCCAACCTAAAGTTGCTAGGTGAGGAAGCAAGATTAAACCTTGTTCATATAAAGGTTTTTCTGGTATATAGTGCGCAACTTCGAATAAAGTCATAGCTCCACACCAAAAAACCATTAATCCCGCGTGTGCAACGTGTGCACCTAATAATTTTCCAGATACATTAATCAAACGTGAATTACCTGACCACCAAGCAAAACCCGTCGATTCTATATCACGACCTGCTATACCTACATTTGAATTAAAGGGCGTTTCCACGTGGTAAAACCTCCTCAGGGAATATAAAGTTTTCATGCGGTTGATCTTGAGCTGCCATCCAAGAACGAATACCTTCATTTAATAATAAATTCTTTGTATAGAATGTTTCAAATTCAGGATCTTCAGCAGCACGAAGCTCTTGTGAAACGAAGTCATATGCGCGAAGGTTAAGAGCTAAACCTACGATACCTATAGCACTTGTCCATAACCCAGCTAATGGTACAAATAACATAAAGAAATGTAACCAACGTTTGTTTGAGAATGCTACGCCGAAAACTTGAGACCAGAATCGGTTAGCAGTAACCATTGAATAAGTTTCTTCTGATTGAGTAGGTGTGAAAGCACGGAATGTATTCGCGGCATCACCATCTTCAAAAATTGTATTCTGTACAGTAGCACCATGAATTGCACAAAGTAATGCAGCACCTAAAATACCTGCAACACCCATCATGTGGAATGGATTTAGAGTAAAGTTATGGAAGCCTTGAATAAACAGTAAAAAGCGGAATATCGCTGCTACGCCTAAACTAGGAGCAAAAAACCAGCTTGCTTGTCCTAAAGGGTACATTAAAAATACTGATACGAAAATTGCAATTGGACCTGAGAATGCTATTGCGTTATAAGGTCTAATACCTACTAAACGCGCAATTTCAAACTGACGTAAACAGAACCCAATAAGTCCAAAAGCACCATGTAAAGCACAGAATGCCCATAAACCACCGATTTGACACCAACGTGTAAAATCACCTTGAGCTTCAGGTCCCCATAATAGTAATAAAGAGTGACCCATACTATTAGCTGGAGTTGAAACAGCTGCAGTAAAGAAATTACATCCTTCTAGGTATGAACTTGCTAGACCATGTGTATACCATGATGTAACAAATGTTGTACCTGTGAACCAACCACCAATTGAAAGATATGATGTTGGGAATAATAATAGACCAGACCAACCGATAAATACAAATCTATCTCTTTTTAACCAGTCATCCACTAAATCAAACCAACCACGACCTTCTTCTTGTCCTATTGCTATGGTCATATTTTAATTCTCCAAAGCGTTATATGTATAAGTATTGTCGTTTAACTTTACTTTTTCTTTATAGTTTCTAGCCTTCATTATAATACGTAAATAGAAAAAAAGTAAGTACTAAAATGAAAGATTAACTTTTAAGTTAATTTTTTCAAGTTTTTAATACATGTTGATCCGTAATACGTTGGAATAAATATCCAGTACCTCTAGCTGTTAAAATTAAATCCGGATTACTTGGATCAGTTTCTAATTTTGCCCGTAAACGTGAAATATGAACATCTACAACACGCGTATCAACATGACGCTCAGGAGTATATCCCCAAACTTCCTGCAGTATATCTGCTCTAGAAAATGGTTGACCAGATCTACTTATTAATAACTCTAATAAACTAAATTCCATGCCTGTAAGTCGTATTCGTTCATTATCTTTATAAATTTGTCTCTTGTTTAAATCAATAGTCAAAAAATTAAAATTTATTATTCCAGAAGTAGTTAAATGAGACGAAAAAGCAGCTTTATTTGTTCGTCTTAATACCGCTCTAATACGTGCTTCAAGTTCTTTTGGTGAAAAAGGTTTTACTACATAATCATCTGCCCCAAGCTCCAATCCAGTAATCCGATCTGCAACATCACCTAAAGCTGTTAACATAATTATAGGAACATCGGAGTCTTTTCTAATTTCTTGACAGACTCCATAACCGTCTAACTTTGGCATCATTATATCTAAAATTACAACATCTGGCATTTCTTGATGAAACAAATTTAAAGCTTCTTCGCCATCACTAGCAGTGACAACAAAATACCCAATCATACTCAAACGAGTTTCCAATATTTTACGAATACTTGCTTCATCATCAACAATTAATACTTTTTCTTTAGTTTCTAAATCAATATCTAAACATCTGTTTTTTATCATAGGTAAAAAATTAAAGTTAAAAAAATATAATATTGTGCGGATTATATTATTTTACACATAAGATACTAGAATTGCTAATTTATTTTTTTAAAAATTTTATCAAACAAATTTTTAATTTTTTATTAAGGGTTGACAATATTGGTTGAAAACGATAATTTGTATTCAGGATATAAAAACTCTGTTTACCTCGTGTGAACAGAGCTTAAATCTAAGATTAAAAATTACTAAATATTGGAAATCATGGAGAGTTTGATCCTGGCTCAGGATGAACGCTGGCGGTATGCTTAACACATGCAAGTCGTACGAAAGTTTTTAACTTTAGTGGCGGACGGGTGAGTAACACGTGAGAATCTACCCTTAGGAGGAGGATAACAGCTGGAAACGGCTGCTAATACTCCATATGCTGAAGAGTGAAAGGGAAACCACCTAAGGAAGAGCTCGCGTCTGATTAGCTAGTTGGTAGGGTAAGGGCCTACCAAGGCGACGATCAGTAGCTGGTTTGAGAGGACGATCAGCCACACTGGGACTGAGACACGGCCCAGACTCCTACGGGAGGCAGCAGTGGGGAATTTTCCGCAATGGGCGCAAGCCTGACGGAGCAATACCGCGTGAGGGATGAAGGCCTGTGGGTTGTAAACCTCTTTTCTCAAGGAAGAAGTTCTGACGGTACTTGAGGAATAAGCATCGGCTAACTCTGTGCCAGCAGCCGCGGTAATACAGAGGATGCAAGCGTTATCCGGAATTACTGGGCATAAAGCGTCTGTAGGTTGTTTAGTAAGTCTGCTGTTAAAGACTAGGGCTTAACCCTAGAAAAGCAGTGGAAACTGCTAGACTTGAGTGTGGTAGAGGTAGAGGGAATTCCTAGTGTAGCGGTGAAATGCGTAGATATTAGGAAGAACACCAATGGCGAAAGCACTTTACTGGGCCATAACTGACACTGAGAGACGACAGCTAGGGGAGCAAATGGGATTAGATACCCCAGTAGTCCTAGCCGTAAACTATGGATACTAGATGTTGTACGTATTAACCCGTACAGTATCGTAGCTAAGGCGTTAAGTATCCCGCCTGGGAAGTACGCTCGCAAGAGTGAAACTCAAAGGAATTGACGGGGGCCCGCACAAGCGGTGGAGTATGTGGTTTAATTCGATGCAACGCGAAGAACCTTACCAGGGTTTGACATGTCACAAATTTTCTTGAAAAAGAAAAGTGCCTTCGGGAATGTGAACACAGGTGGTGCATGGCTGTCGTCAGCTCGTGTCGTGAGATGTTGGGTTAAGTCCCGCAACGAGCGTAACCCTTGTTTTTAGTTGCCATCATTAAGTTGGGCACTTTAAAAAGACTGCCGGTGATAAACCGGAGGAAGGTGAGGACGACGTCAAGTCAGCATGCCCCTTACACTCTGGGCTACACACGTACTACAATGGTCGAGACAAAAAGTCGCAAACTTGTGAAAGTAAGCTAATCTTATAAACTCGATCTCAGTTCGGATTGCAGGCTGCAACTCGCCTGCATGAAGTTGGAATCGCTAGTAATCGCCGGTCAGCTATACGGCGGTGAATCCGTTCCCGGGCCTTGTACACACCGCCCGTCACACCATGGAAGCTAGTCATACCCAAAGTCGTTACCTTAACCATTCGGAGGGGGGCGCCTAAGGTAGGGTTAGTGACTGGGGTGAAGTCGTAACAAGGTAGCCGTACTGGAAGGTGCGGCTGGATCACCTCCTTAAAGGGAGATTTAAATCTTCTAAGGTTATATAAATGTGTATATTTAAAACTTAGACTAAATTGAAAGGGGCTATTAGCTCAGCTGGTTAGAGCACACCCCTGATAAGGGTGAGGCCTCTGGTTCAAGTCCAGAATAGCCCAAAGGGGGTATAGCTCAGTTGGTAGAGCGCTGCCTTTGCACGGCAGATGTCAGGGGTTCGAGTCCCCTTACCTCCAAAAACTTTTAATCCAATATAAAGTCTTAAAAACTGTAAAGTGGCATTCTTAAATTGTAAATCAAGCGAATAAGAGCTTAAGTTGGATACCTAGGCATTCAGAAGCGATGAAGGGCGTGACTACCGACGAAATGTTTCGGGGAGCTGGAAGTAGGCTTTGATCCGGAAGTACCCGAATGAGGAAACTCTTAGTACTACATATCGAACACATAAATATGTAAGAGCGAACCTGGTGAATTGAAACATCTCAGTAACCAGAGGAAAAGAAAGCAATAGCGATTCCCACAGTAGCGGCGAGCGAAAAGGGAACAGCCTAAACTACTTTTGTAGGGTCGTGGGACAATATATAATAGATGAGTAAAAATTAGGTGAAGTGTTTGGAATAATACACGAAACAAGGTGATAGTCCTGTAACCAAAAATTTAGACTCCTAGTATTGTATCCCGAGTAGCATGGGACACGTGAAACCCCGTGTGAATCTGCGAGGACCACCTCGTAAGGCTAAATATTCCTGAATGACCGATAGCGAACAAGTACCGCGAGGGAAAGGTGAAAAGAACCCCGGAAGGGGAGTGAAAAAGAACATGAAAGCTTAAGCTTACAAGCAGTGGAAGAACGACTAAACGTTTAACCTCGTACCTGTTGAAGAATGAGCCGGCGACTTGTAGGTAGTGGCAGGTTAAGGTAGAAAATACCGGAGCCAGAGTGAAAGCGAGCTTTAATAGAGCGTTTTGTCACTGTTTACAGACCCGAACCCGGATGATCTAACCATGGCCAGCGTGAAGCTTAGGTAACACTAAGTGGAGGTGCGAACCGACTGATGTTGAAAAATCAGCGGATGAGCTGTGGTTAGGGGTGAAATGCCAATCGAATCCGGAGCTAGCTGGTTCTCCCCGAAATGCGTTTAGGCGCAGCGATTGATGCTCCAACTTAGGGGTAAAGCACTGTTTCGGTGCGGGCTGCTAACGCGGTACCAAATCGATGCAAACTCTGAATACTAAGTGTGTAGTCAATCAGTAAGACTGTGGGGGATAAGCTCCATTGTCAAAAGGGAAACAGCCCAGACCACCAGTTAAGGCCCCTAAATAATTGCTAAGTGATAAAGGATGTGGGAATGCTGAGACAATCAGGAGGTTCGCCTAGAAGCAGCTATCCTTTAAAGAGTGCGTAATAGCTCACTGATCAAGCGCACCTGCGCCGAAAATGACTGGGACTAAGTAATTTGCCGAAGCTGTGGGATTTTATATCGGTAGGGGAGCGTTCTACAATAGATAGAAGCATTAATGAAAATGGATGTGGACAAAGTAGAAGTGAGAATGTCGGCTTGAGTAGCGAAAACATTGGTGAGAATCCAATGCCCCGAAAACCTAAGGATTCCTCCGGAAGGCTCGTCCGCGGAGGGTAAGTCAGGACCTAAGGCGAGGCCGAAAGGCGTAGCTAATGGACAACGGGTTAATATTCCCGTACTATGTATTGTTGATAACGAGGGACGGAGAAGGCTAAATCAGCTGGATGTTGGTTACCAGTTTAAGCATTCAAGGTGTTGATGAGCAGAGAAAATGCTCTGAGCTAAAGTGTTACGACGAAGTACTAAGGTACTGAAGTGATTGATGTCATGCTTCCAAGAAAAGCTCGAATTATCTTAAACAATATATACCTGTACCACAAACCGACACAGGTGGGTAAGTAGAATATACTAAGGGGCGCGAGATAACTCTCTCTAAGGAACTCGGCAAAATTACCTCGTAACTTTGGAAGAAGAGGTACCCTTGAAAAAGGGTTGCAATGAATAGACCCTGGCGACTGTTTACCAAAAACACAGGTCTCCGCGAATTCGTAAGAATAAGTATGGGGGCTGACGCCTGCCCAGTGCCGGAAGGTTAAAGAAGTTGGTCAATCCTCGGATGAAGCTAGCGACTGAAGCCCCGGTGAACGGCGGCCGTAACTATAACGGTCCTAAGGTAGCGAAATTCCTTGTCGGGTAAGTTCCGACCCGCACGAAAGGCGTAACGATCAGGGTGCTGTCTCGGAGAGAGACTCGGCGAAATAGAATTGTCTGTGAAGATGCGGACTACCTGCACCTGGACAGAAAGACCCTATGAAGCTTTACTGTATCTTGGAATTGGGTTTGGTCTTTACTTGCGCAGGATAGGTGGGAGGCAGTGAAAATAGTCTTGCGGGACTATTAGAGCCAACGGTGAGATACCACTCTAGTAAAGATAAAATTCTAACTCTATACCGTTATCCGGATAGAGAACAGTTTCAAGTGGGCAGTTTGACTGGGGCGGTCGCCTCCTAAAAGGTAACGGAGGCGTGCAAAGGTTCCCTCAGGCTGGTTGGACATCAGTCGAAGAGTGTAAAGGCATAAGGGAGCTTGACTGCGAGACCCACAAGTCGAGCAGAGACGAAAGTCGGCCTTAGTGATCCGACGGTTCCGAGTGGAAGGGCCGTCGCTCAACGGATAAAAGTTACTCTAGGGATAACAGGCTGATCTCCCCCAAGAGTTCACATCGACGGGGAGGTTTGGCACCTCGATGTCGGCTCATCGCATCCTGGGGCGGTAGTACGTCCCAAGGGTTGGGCTGTTCGCCCATGAAAGCGGTACGCGAGCTGGGTTCAGAACGTCGTGAGACAGTTCGGTCCATATCCGGTGCAGGCGTTAGAGTATTGAGAGGTGTCCCCCTTAGTACGAGAGGACCGGGGGGAATACACCGCTGGTGTACCAGTTATCGTGCCAACGGTAAACGCTGGGTAGCCAAGTGTAGACGGGATAACTGCTGAAAGCATCTAAGTAGGAAGCCCTCCTCAAGATGAGTACTCTCACCGCTTTAAGCGGGTAAGATCACGACAAGAACAGTCGTTTGATAGGCGTTAGGTGTAAGTGCAGTAATGTATTTAGCTAAGACGTACTAATAGATCGAGGGCTTGATTTACAATATACCATTTACAGTTTTAAAGACTTGAAATCTTGGTGCTTATAGCGCAATGGAACCACTCCGATCCATCTCGAACTCGGTTGTGAAACGTTGCAGCGGCAAAGATACTTGAGAAGGAGTTCTCTGGGAAACTAGCACAGTGCCAAGATTTAAAACATAATTTAAAAACATTATTTATTTTTGTATTGTTGAACAAAAACTATTTATGAAATATGCGATCATAGAAGCAAGCGGAAAACAGTTTTGGGTTGAACCAGGTAGGTTCTACGACTTTAATTCATTAAACGTTGAACCAGGAGATAAAATTGCTCTTACGCGCGTTTTATTAATAAATGATAATGGTAATATTACAGTTGGTAAACCCTGTTTAGACAATGTAAAAGTTGAGGCAACTGTATTAGGTCATTTACGAGGTCAGAAGGTGACAGTATACAAAATGCAACCAAAGAAAAAGACAAGAAAAAAACAGGGTCACAGAACAAATCTAACGCGCTTATTAATAGATAATATAATTAATTAATTACGAACTAAAACTTAGAAAAGTATGGCACATAAAAAAGGTAGCGGAAGTACAAGAAATGGTAGAGATTCAAATGCTCAACGATTAGGCGTAAAAAAATATGGCGGTGAATATGTTATTGCAGGTAACATATTGATTCGCCAAAGAGGAACAAATGTAAAAGCCGGTTTCAACGTTGGAATAGGGAAAGATAACACTTTGTATTCATTAATTAATGGAGAAGTTAAATTTGAACGCTTTGATAAAAAAAGGAAAAAGATCAGTGTTTATCCATGCTTAGATTAGGATAAAAGAGACAAGATTAATCTTGTCTCTTTTATTTTACTTTAACAGCTTACTAAACCAAGTAGTTAAATTTGATTGTAACAAATACGAATTAAAATATGGTAGAAAAACATAATTAGTCGTAAGAACATTATTTTTAATTACATAAATTGGATATAAACTATAAATTCTACGTAATACAAGTTGATTTAAATTCTGCCACCAAAAATTAAAATTAATAAATTGAGGATGATAAATTTTACTATCAGATAAAAAAATTGAATTAACTACAGATTGATTATTTATTAATAATAAAAAAATTAGCAAAGTTTTTACAATAAGATGAACACCCACGATGCTTAATAATTTGACAGAAATAGTACTACTTTTATGTTTATGAATTAAAATTTCAGATAGAATATGGAAAAACCAAATAAATAACTTTTCATCCTCATGCGTTATTAAATTTGCAGAACTCAAGAATAAATTATAATTTTTAAAATTAATGGATTTAGTTAGTAACTCATAGTTATTGTGTCTTAATATTTTTTTTTCAATATTTTGTAAGATAAATAAAAAGCGAGAATCGAATGATGTACTATCTAACCAAAAGTTATTAGGATAGTTAATACAAATCTCATAATAAACATCAATTATAATTAAAGATAAATAATTTAATAGATCTAAAGGAAATACAGTAATTAGAGATAGGGTTGAACATCTAGTGGAATAATGTTTTAAATGTGTCAATTTAACTTTAATCTGAGCATACAAAAAAAGTAATTCTAATGATATTTTTAAATTATTAAATTTCATAGGGTGTTACAAATAAAGTTAAAATTTCCTTACTAAAAATTTCTGAAGCTTTTGCTTGGTATCGACTCGGATTAGTAATAATAGATAAAGTTCGTTTTATAACTACACCCTCAATTTTTACCCAGTGAAGTAGACCTAATTCTAATTCCTTTGCAATTGCTGAAATAGATACAAAAGCTGCACCTAATCCTGATTGAACAGCATTTTTTATCGCTTCTACTGAATTTAGTTCCATTTCTATTTTAAAGCGAGCGCTATCAATTCCATGTTCATTTAAAACTGTATCAATCACCCTTCGAATTGTTGATTGTTTATCTAATGTTATAAAACGTAATCGATAAAGATCTTCTTTCTGAATGACTTCCAATTTTGAGAAAGGATGTAATTTTGGTAAGATTAATGCTAATTCATCATCCACATAAGGAGTAATTTGTAATTTACTTCTAAGTTCATCCGGAACCTTACCTCCTACAACAGCCAAATTCACTTGTCCGTTGGCAACACTCCAAGCAACTCGACGTGTTGAGTGAACTTGCAACTGAACTGCGATTTGAGGATATTTATGCCGAAATAAACCAATTAAGCGAGGCATTAAATAGGTCCCTGTAGTTTGACTAGCCCCAATAATTAAAGTACCACCTTGCAAAGTTTTCAAATCTTCAATTGCTCTGCATGTCTCATCACAAAGTGATAAAACTCTATTTCCATAACGAAGTAAAGTATCACCCTCTTCAGTAAATACAGCTTTTCGATTTGCACGATCAAATATTGGTATATTTAATTGTTTTTCTAAATTTTGAATTTGTAAACTCACAGCTGGTTGGGATATATATAAACTTTCTGCTGCTTTTTTAAAACTACCTTCTGAAGCAATGGCTTTAAGAATTCGTAATTGATCTAAAGTAAAAGGAAGATCTGTCATAGGTTTCACTAATTAATTTATTTAACAACAACAACTTAACAATTATTTAATAAAAATGAAATTAATCAACTTCGATTGATAAATACATTATAATATTTAAGAAACATTTAAAGAGGAAAGCGTCATGGACATGCGACTATTGATAGTTCTTTTACCTGTTTTAGCTGCTGCATCATGGGCTGGATTTAATATTGCCCGTATCGCACTAAGACAATTAAGCCGATTAGGTTCACGTTAAAGCTAAAAACTATTACTAAAATTAAATAAATATACCAAAAAAGTGTACAGAAACTTAGTTATCTGTGTACTTTTTTGGTATATTATTGTAGTGACCTAAACCATAGACAAATAGAAACTTTGGTTTAGACAAATTATTTTTATGTAAAAAATTTTATCTAGACAATTATGGCAGTACCTAAAAAACGTACATCACGATCTAAAACCAACTCACGATTTGCAAATTGGTTAAACAAAAGTAACTTACAAGCACAGCGAGCTATATCAAAAGCAAAATCTATCACAAATAAAAAGAATACTGTAAATGATGAGACAATAGAAACTGAATAAAAAAAAGTCCTAGTTTTTCTAGGGCTTTTAAATTCCATTTTAGGAAATCTTTAAATATCCTTTAATATTCTTCTAATAGGAAGATTAGCAATTAATGCTGTCATTTTACTATCTGTACGAATAGAAAATTCCAAACTATCAGTATCAAGTTCAACGTACTTTGAAACAACCAATAGTATTTCTTCACGCATTTTTTCTAAGGTAGAGGCATTTAACGTAGATCGATCATGTGCCAACACTAACTTCAGACGACGTTTAACATCTTCTCGGCTACCTTTATTTGAAAGAAATAACCGCTCAAAAAACTCTGTAATCATAAATCAAGATATTACGTTATAATTTAGTTTGTAGATGAACCTAGGAAGAAACGACGTAACCGTTTTAGTGGACCTCGTGAATAGGATTGAAGATCTAAAAATTCAATTTCTTGACCATCCAAACGACAAGCCGTATGTTCAAAAGCTAACCCAGGTAGCGACAAGTTTTTTTCCAAAACTAGAGGTTCACCACGATTTGTGGAGACAATTACACACTCATCCTCTGGAATTACACCTATTAAAGGAATAGCTAAAATTTCTCTTACATCAGCAACGGACATCATATCATTTGCCTTGACCATTTGAGGTCGCAGACGATTAACTAATAATTTTATTTGTTTAATACCATTAGCTTCTAACAAACCTATGACACGATCAGCATCACGAACTGCAGCTATTTCAGGTGTTGTAACAACAATCGCTTCTTGAGCAGGACCTATAGCATTATGAAATCCAGTCTCTATACCTGCTGGACAATCAATTAAAAGATAATCATAATCATTTACAAGCAAATTAACTAAAAATTTCATTTGTTCTTCAGTCACTGAATCCTTATTTCGATTTTGTGCTGCAGGTAATAAAACTAAATTTGGTTGTCGCTTGTCTTTTATCAAAGCTTGTTCTAGCCGACATTCACCAGATAGAACTTCTAACGCAGTATAAATAACACGATTTTCCAAACCTAACAATAAATCCAAGTTTCGTAATCCAATATCAGCATCAATTAAAGCAGTACGATAACCCAATTGGGCTAATGCCATACCCAAATTTGCTGTAACCGTAGTTTTACCTACACCACCTTTACCAGAGGTTATAACGACAATGCGTGCCATAAACTAAATTTTCTTTTTATGAATTAGATAAAAAACGATTTAATTAAAATAACTTTTAAAAGTTAAAGTTGTCAACTAACATTGATTAGCTATTTCAGTTAACTGCTTAATAAAAGCGAATTTAGCACGATTAGTGCTACCAAAAATATAAGTTGTACTTCCGTTTTTTACCAACCAAACTTGTGAATACGAAATGTAACTTAGTAAAGTACTTATCATTAACAATAAAAAACCTAAATATACCAACGGAATAAAAGAATCTAATTTAAATTGTAAACCAGTACTAGCTACAAGTTTGTTGAATGTAATTGTGTGGCCATTAAGAGTAATGAATTCACCTAGAGACGAAATACAGATCAAATCTTTGTTTTGATTATATAAGTATACAATACCTGTTAAATCATTAACTACGCAAAATACACTTTGCCCAAACAGATCTAAACGATTAATCCAATATTTCGATTCAGATCCATTTGGTAACTCAATAAATTGCAATGGAATACTATAATAATTTTGATTATCAATACAAATAACAAGATTATCAATATTCCAGTCTGTTTGATAAATCGTAATATTAGAATAATTTAATGGTTCATTAACATAAATGGTTTTTTGAATCTTCGACGCTTGTCTTGTTTCTAGTATTAAATCAGAATAAAATTGATCTATTAAACCTTGTGAATTGTAAGCAATTTTAAAATCATTAACATAAGCCTCGTAAGTGTCTAAAACAGGTTTTTCTTGATTAACAACTATGAAAGCTTCTTGTGTTCGACCTTGCGTAGTGCTTAACATGGAACCAATTAAAACAATAACAAGACTAAAATGAACGATTATGGGAGAAACTCGACCAAAAATACCTTTATATGCATAAACAAAATGGTTGAAATGTTTTATTTTGTAATTTTTCTCTTCTAAGTAATAGGTTAGTTTTGTCAAACTCGAAGAATTAGTTTTGAAACGTATCTGGAACTTAGCTTTCGTATTAAAATTTGTGTAAAACTGCCATAGACGAGCTAATTTTAAGGCTGGGAGTTGCCTAGTAATAGTACATAAAGTAAGACTCAAAAGCAGTAGAATAATGAGAAAAATAAACCACCAACTTGTATAAACATGATCCAGACCAAACTTCAATATCAAATCTGAAGTTACAAAGTTAAATAAAGGTTTAGTTAGTGGATAGTTTTTTAAATAAAAGTCTGTATTCTTGTTTTGTTCTATTACCGTACCAAGAGCACTAGCTAACGCAATAGCTAATAAAATTATAATAGCGACCGTCAAATTGTTTAATTTGTTTAGAAATTTAATAATATAATTCATATGTAAGATCTTATAATAATAATTACATTTTATATTTTTTGACTCCCCAGGTAGGACTTGAACCTACGACCAATCGATTAACAGTCGATCGCTCTACCGCTGAGCTACTGAGGATATATCAATAATATATCATATTTCATTAAAAATGTGTATAAAAGTATAACAAAATCAAAGTGATAAATATATTTTCTTTTTTATTTAATTTTGTTATACTTATTTTAACGCGGACGTGGCGGAATTGGTAGACGCGCTAGATTTAGGTTCTAGTAAGTTAACCTTGTGAGAGTTCGAGTCTCTCCGTCCGCATCAACTACTCTATAATGATTAAGGTCTCCAACGTTGCAACGTTAATTTAATTAACCCATTTTCCTTAACGGTTTCATTAACTGGATGAAAACCTGTATCATTTGCCATTTTTAAGATAGAGTTATATGCATATCTTTGTGTTAATTTATTAAGGAAGAATTCAACTGACCAAGGTTGCTGCCAAAATTGTAAATCTGCAACTAATTGATATTCCACCCCATTCCAGACGAAACCTATATCATAATTATTATTTTGTGGTATCACAATGTTCGCAAATGTTATTTGATCTTTATAACCTTTAACAATATTATCTTTTACATACCATTTAATTGCTAAATCATTTAAAGACTGTTTTAATAAATCAAGATCTTTTAAAGCGGTTTTTATTTTTGAGAAATGTGACATTTAACTGATTAATTATCAAAATTGTACAAAACCAACTATACGGTGAAAATGAAAATTAAAAATACATTAAGTATATAAGAAATCTGAATAATTAAGAGGCTAATCTAATTTTACCGGCCGATGCCCAATCTTCTAATTCCTCAATATTTTTTTGACTTGTATAGGCTAAAGGAACAACTCGTTTAAGGGAATTTAAAATATCTGAAGTTGTAAACTCCCGATTTTCGTTAAAAGCAATATGCATTGCTTCATAAATCGACTCTTCAATTTCAGCACCTGAAAATCTATTTGACTGAGCACTTAAGATCTCAGTATCATAAGTTGACCAAGATTTTGGACGAATCTTCTTCAAGTGAACCTTAAAAATACATTCTCGTTCTTTGAGATCAGGTAAACCTATAAAAAACACTTCATCAAATCGACCTTTTCGAAGTAATTCAGGGGGTAAGGAATCAATATTATTTGCAGTTGCCACCACAAAAACTGGAGATTTTTTCTCCGATAACCAAGTTATAAAAGTCCCAAAAACGCGTTTTGTGGTACCACTATCATTATTAAAGTTTGAACCTGTGAAAGCTTTATCGATTTCATCAATCCATAGAATACATGGAGAAATAGTTTCTGCAAATTGAATCATTTGCCGAACTCTAGCTTCTGATTCCCCTATTATACCACCAAATAAGCGTCCAACGTCCAATTTCAATAATGGTAAATTCCATTCATTAGCAATAGATTTAGCTGTTAAAGATTTACCTGTACCTTGTATACCTACTAGTAAGAGACCTTTTGGTATAGGTAATCCATATTCTTCCGCCCGTTTTGAGAAAGATGCAGCACGAAACTTTAACCATGATTTAAGTTCATTAAGTCCTCCAATATCAGAAATTTTAGTGACTGGATTATAAAACTCTAAAATTTGTGTTTGACTTATCAATTGTTGCTTTTCTTTAAAAACTAAGTCTAAACTCTCCACATTTATTTCTTTATATGTGGCAATAATTTTCGCAAGAACTCGTCTTATCTTTTCTAATGACAAACCTTGACTGGCTTTTACCAAGTTATCTAAAGAATGTTCAGGAAGCGAATAACCTAAAGACTCTTGGATACGCAAGAGTTCTTTTTTTATTTCACTATTCTTGGGTAGTGGAAAATGTAAAATCGTTATGGAATCGCTTAAATTTAGTGGTATAGTCAAATCAGAAGCAATAATAACAATAGTTTTAGATTGATTACGTAGACTTTTAGCTAAATTTCGCAATTTACGACTTACGGAAATATCATTTAGAAATAAATGAAAATCTTTTAACAAAACTAATAGAGGTGTTTCTAGTGTAAATTTATCAATGAATTCTAATGCTTGCAATGGATTTCGAATAGCATAACCATTATCATTTGGATTGTTACAATAACCCTCAATAAAATCCCAACTGTAAACTGCTCGATTTGTAAATGATTGAATAGCAGACTTGATAACATATTCAACTCTTTCTTCTTCATAGGTATTTATATAAATAATTGGGTAACGTGCTTTCAAGAGCAATTTAAAATCTTTAACAAATGACATAAATATTTTTTTACCATAATAAAGAAGGATTAATTCAAAATTATTCATTGAATCAATCCTTCTTTATTATAAATGATTTAAACAGAGATTAACTTATGACGTCCTTTTCGACGTCTATTTTTTAATACATTTCGTCCGGCTGCTGTTTTCATACGTGCTCTAAAACCAGATGTTCTGGCTTTTTTTAAATTAGTACCACCTAATGTTCTTTTAGTCATAAATTAAAACAAATTTGCTATTACAATATACTAATAGACATTAATATATTGCGGTTTATACAAATTATATTATGATGAATTCTAAGTAAAATTACAACGTCAATAAAAATTATATATATTAATTTTTCAAAATTGGTTGTGAACGAAAAACTAAATACACTACGGACTGTCTTATTTTGGACACCATATTTACAAACAAATTAAAAGCTTCATTTTTATATTCAATAAGTGGATCTTTTTGTCCGTAACCACGCCAACCAATACTTTCACGTAAGATAGTAATTTGCTGTAAATGTTCTTTCCAAGAAGAATCTATTTTTTGTAATAAGAATGATCTCTCTAATTCACGCATTAAACCAGTTTCAATTAGATCTATTTGACTTTCTTTTAAATCATAAGCAATATATAACTGTTGTATTATAAACTGTTTTAAATCATTCCGATTTAACGTTGAACAGTAGATTACATCAAAAAAATTATTTAAACCAAGCAAAAATTCAATATTGGCTAAACAAGCTTCTAAATTATTAGCTTCTTTTGAAAAATAATCTTCAATATACTGTTCAATTGTTGTCTCCGCATATTGTAGAATCCAACTTCGTAGGTTGTTTGTCTCTAAAATTTTACGTCGTTCAAAATAAATAGCCTGTCTTTGATAGTTTAAAACTTCATCATAATCAAAAAGTTGCTTACGAGCATCATAATAATAAGCTTCAACCTTTTTTTGGGCTGATTCTAAACTACTATTTAATAATTTAGATTCAATAGGTAGATCTTCATCAATTTGTAATTGATCCATAATTTTTGCAATCTTATCACCATTAAAAATACGTAATAAATTATCATCCAAACTCAGAAAAAAGCGCGAAGAACCAGGATCGCCTTGCCTACCTGCACGCCCACGCAATTGATTATCTATTCTTCTTGATTCATGACGTTCTGTACCAATAACGTGTAATCCACCTAAAGATTGCACTCTCAGTTTTTCTGGAGATAATAACTTCTCATAATATTCAATCAAAACTTGATAAACAGCTCGTAACGTAATAATTTGTTCATCATTTGTAAACGATTTTTCACAAGCTAAACCTAGTTTTAAATTACATTGTGGATCATTAATAAAAGTTTCTATGTCAAGTTTCGTTTGAATAAATGTTTTCAGTTTGAGAAAGTCTACATTAGTTGCAATATCAGTAGAAATGGTAGAAGCATCATTTACATGTAATAAATCTATTAACGCCGTCCTAGCCATATAACTAGTATTTCCACCTAGTAAAATATCAGTACCTCTACCAGCCATGTTAGTGGCGATCGTAACTGCACCTAATCTACCAGCTTGTGCCACAATTTCAGCTTCTCTTTGAACATTTTCCGGTTTTGCATTTAAAAGATTATGTGGTACACCATATTCTTTTAAAAGTGAAGATAATAACTCTGATTTCTCAACACTTGTTGTACCAATTAAAACAGGTCGGCCTAAATTATGCATATCCAGACACTCATCTGCAATAGATTTCCATTTACTATATTGAGTTTTGTATATTAAATCTGGAAAGTCAACTCGTTGCATTATTTTATGTGTTGGAACGCAATTAACTTCTAATCCATAAATGCGATCTAATTCGGTTTCTTCTGTTTTTGCTGTCCCTGTCATTCCTGATAATTTGGGATACAATAAGAAGAAATTTTGATACGTTATAGAAGCTAGAGTTTGTGTCTCTGATTGGATAGGTACAGATTCTTTGGCTTCAATAGCTTGATGTAGTCCATCACTCCATCTCCGCCCACTCATAATACGGCCTGTGAATTCATCTACAATAACAATTTCTTGATTTCTAATAATATAATGAATATTTTCCAGAAATAATTCTTTAGCTTTGATGGCATTAAAAATATATGGTGCCCATGGATCTTGTAGATTAAAAATATCTGTGTTTCCAAGTAAATTTTCACATTTTAATATTCCATTATCAGTTAAAATGACATTACGAGCTTTTTCATCAATTTCATAATCAATATCTTTTATTAAGTCTTGACTAATTACATTGGCTTTTATATATTTATTGACTGGAGAATTACCTGGACCTGATATAATTAAAGGAGTTCTTGCTTCATCAATTAAAATGGAGTCAACTTCATCAATCACACAAAAATAAAATGGTCGTTGAACAATATCCTCCAAATCGATAGCCATATTATCGCGTAAGTAATCAAATCCCAACTCACTATTAGTAGCATATGTAACGTCTTTTAAATAATTTTCGCGACGTTCAAATTGTGACATTCCCTCCTGTATTAAACCCACAGTTAAACCTAAAAATTTATGTACCTGGCCAACCCACTCAGAATCACGTCGAGCTAAATAATCATTCACAGTTACAACATGAACACCAAAACCAGCTAGAGCATTCAAATACGTTGGTAATAAAGCTACTAAAGTTTTACCTTCACCAGTTTTCATCTCTGCAATTTTACCATCATTTAAAATTAGTCCGCCGATTAACTGAACATCAAAATGTCTCAAACCTAAAACTCTAAGTGAAGCTTCACGTACAGTCGCATAAATTTCTGGCAATAATTCTTCATTAGATGAATTGTTAGACAACAGTTTAATAAACCGTTCTGTCTGTTCTTGCAATTCACTATCAGTCAATTTTTTAAGCTTTGCTTCTAAATAATTAATTTTATTAACAATTTGCTTATACGGATTTATTCTTCGCTCATTTGGATCACCGAATAATACATTTAACATACATTTATTAAATTTTTAATCACTAATAATTTCAGGTTGACTAATTTCTTCTGCCATTTCTAGTACTGCACGAACAATTGGTTTTAAGGTCACTTCTTCTAATAAATCAATATCTTCGTAACGTCTTCTTTTTGCTCGATTTGCAATTTGAACTGTAATTTTATACCGATTGGAAGCTGCATCAAGTAGCTCCTCAGTTTTGTATAAAACATAATTTGAATTTACACTCAAATACTTTTTCTTCATATGTGTTAATATTTAAAAATAATTATAGATTCTTGTATACTATATATAGAATTATAGTATTTTAATACCTAAAACTAATTCAATAGTAAGAGTACAAATTAGAAACAAATTAATTATGTCACATAGCGTAAAAGTATATGATACTTGTATTGGTTGTACACAATGCGTACGTGCATGTCCATGCGACGTATTAGAAATGGTAGCCTGGGATGGATGTAAAGCTGGACAAATAGCTTCAGCTCCAAGAACAGAAGATTGCATTGGTTGTAAACGGTGTGAAACAGCATGTCCTACAGATTTTTTATCTGTTCGTGTATATTTAGGTGGTGAAACTACAAGAAGTATGGGTCTTGCGTATTAAATAAAAATGTAAAGACAGAAGATCGAAATATCTTCTGTCTTTAAGGTTTTGACAAATTTTAATTCTGTTAAGATAATAGTCCTATATAACTAAAACCTAGAATAGTACCAGAACCAATTATATGACCTAAACTTGTAGTGGCTAATAACTCTGGTAATCCAAACGTTGAAAACGAACCACTTAATGGTAATGCTGTCCCTTTATTTTTATTTTGTATAATGTATCGTGCCGAAACAATACACAAAACATTACATAAAATCATTATAGAAGAAGTTTTAGCAGACCAAGCAACAGTTTGAGGCACAAGGGAAATTAGAAGTTCGGCATTCATATGGTTTATAATCTTTAATAAATTTACATATTATAATAAATGAGTTTTTGTAAAGTGACAATTTTAATTAATTTAATTTAACCAACCGTAACTATGTAAACCCTTTCCTAAAAAGTTAACTCCTAAATAACAGATCCAAACTACAACAAAACCTAAAGCTGCTAAGTAAGCAGGCCTCTCACCTGTCCATGACTTAGTTATGCGAGCATGCAAGTAAGCTGCAAAAACTAACCATGTTATTAAAGCCCATGTCTCTTTCGGATCCCAACTCCAATAAGTACCCCACGCCTCATTTGCCCATACAGCACCTGCAATTATGCCAATTGTTAATAAAGGAAATCCAAATCCAATTGTACGATAACTTAAGTTATCTAAAGTTTCTAATAAATTAAAATTAGTTGAATTAGTAGATTTAGGAAAAGTAAATTCTAAATTTGCAAAAGCAAAATCTTTAAGCGAGTGCTTTTTTTGTTGTGCCTTTATTAAAACCAAATACAAAATAGCTAATAATGAACCTATAATCAAAGTAGAATAACTTAGCATCATAACACTGACATGCATCATTAACCAATTTGATTTTAAAGCAGGTACCAAAGGAGCAGCTTTCTGCATATCTTGTGGTAAAGATAAAGTGCTAAATGAAACAATGAATAAACTAATTGGACTAACAATTGCACCAATTAAATATAAATTGGTTTTATATTCTAAATAAATTGCACTAAACAACAAACCCCATGTTAAAAACATAAGTGATTCGTATAAATTACTTAACGGAAAATATCCACTTTCTATCCATCTGGTACCTAGAATAATAGTTATAGTTATACAGGCAAGTATAGTACTTCCATAACCAATGTAAAAGACATTTTTTATCTTCTTAAAAATCAAACCTAACCAATAAGAAATTAAACTAATCAATAAAGTCAAAAATGTAATATTATTAGAGAAATTAAAGATATCAAATTGAACATTGAACATATATCTAAATAAAATGTATTTTTCTATATTAAAACAGAAAAAATACAAAAAAGGATTACTTATTTTATAAGTAACCCTTTTTTGTATTTAATATAAACTTTAAACTAGCTAATAGCTGCAGTTACTTTATCAAAGTAGCTTGCACACTCACTAGCTAAACCTGAACAATCTCCTTGAGGTGTTGAAAGTTTACGTTGAGAAGCTGTATTGTTAATAAATGCTACAGCACAAGCTTTCATAATGCTTACTGCACGTGCGTTAGAATTAGCAGGTACGCCTAAAGATGAGTAAGTTTCTTTAAGACCATTTAAACAACGATCTTCTAATACAGAAGAATCACCTGAAAGAAGTGCATATGAAACATAACGTAAGATGATCTCACCATCACGTAGACATGCAGCCATACGACGGTTAGTGTAGCAATTTCCGCTTGGAGAAATTAATGAAGGGTTTTCACAAATCATACCAGATACAGCATCAGATACGATGCAACTAGCGTTAGAAACAACTGAATTTACAGCGTCTAAACGTTTGTTACCTTCAGAAATGAACTTTTTAAGAGCTTGTAGGTCTGCACCACCTACATATGCTGCTTTTGCGTCTGCGTTAGTTACTACTCTAGAAAATGCGTCAAGCATAATACTTCTCCATTTATTATATATTTTTAAACTGTGTCAACTGTAATTATTTTAATCAGCTGATACTCGATATCTATGTATCATTAACAATATAAAGCAAATCTAATTTTTACGTTTAAGAAAGTAATAATCTGTAATGTTTTTTATTTTATGTAATTTAACTACCTAATTTAAAAGCTTCTACAAATAATCCATACATAAAACCAATTTTTATATTGTTAATACTAGACCAATAATCAATGGTTTTTTTTTGTACTTATTTTTATTAATCAACTCAATAGTTGCAACCAAAATTGAAGCTGCTAATATACTCCAATCACCAGTCTGACTTAATATCGTAGAGAGTAAAGTAGAAAGAAAAAAACCAAATAAAATAGTTAATAAATTATAAAAAAATAATCGCATAAATTAAAATTTAATTGCATGAAAATGAATAAAAAAAGATTAGCTTTACCTAAGTAAAGCTAATCGTTCTATTCTAGCCGATTACAGCTGGAGCTGTAAGAGCAACTGGTAAAGACTCACCAGAAGCTAAGTCTAGAGGGAAGTTGTGAGCATTACGTTCGTGCATAACTTCGATACCTAAGTTAGCACGGTTAAGAATGTCTGCCCAAGTGTTAATAACACGACCTTGGCTGTCAACAACTGATTGGTTGAAGTTGAAACCATTTAAGTTGAATGCCATAGTCATGATACCTAATGCTGTGAACCAGATACCTACAACTGGCCATAGACCTAAGAAGAAGTGTAATGCACGAGAGTTGTTGAAGCTCGCGTATTGGAAAATTAGACGACCAAAGTAACCGTGTGCAGCTACAATGTTATAAGTCTCTTCTTCTTGACCGAATTTGTAACCATAGTTAGCAGATTCGTTTTCTGTTGTTTCACGGATTAAGCTAGAAGTAACTAGAGAACCGTGCATAGCTGAGAATAATGAACCACCAAATACACCAGCAACACCTAGTTGGTGGAATGGGTGCATTAAAATGTTGTGCTCAGCTTGGAAAACAAGCATGAAGTTGAATGTACCAGAAATACCTAATGGCATACCATCAGAGAAGCTGCCTTGTCCGATTGGATATACTAAGAATACAGCTGACGCTGCAGCAACTGGTGCAGTGAATGCAACAGAAATCCAAGGACGCATACCTAAACGGTAGCTGAATTCCCACTCACGACCAATCCATCCACAAACACCTAATAAGAAGTGATCAACGATAAGTTGGTAAGGACCACCGTTGTATAGCCACTCGTCTAGAGAAGCTGCTTCCCAGATAGGGTAGAAGTGAATACCAATAGATGCAGATGAAGGAATAACAGCACCAGTAATGATGTTGTTACCGTATAATAATGAACCAGCAACAGGCTCACGAATACCATCGATATCAACTGGCGGTGCAGCGATAAAAGCAATGATGAAAACAGTTGTAGCTGTTAATAGTGTAGGAATCATTAAAACACCGAACCAACCGATGTATAAACGGTTTTCTGTGCTAGTAATCCAAGAGCAGAAACGTTCCCATAAACTTGCGCTTTCGCGTCTTTCTAATGTAGCAGTCATTGTTTTATATTATGTTTAAATTTTATAGTAATATACTTCCCAAGTAATCTATTGTACTTGTTACACATATTATCTAACAAAAAACTAAATAATTCAAATATTTTTAAATTTTGCTTATACAGTAAAGCTTTTAAAGAACTAAAAAAAAATTTTACAAAACTAACATGTTTAGTTATTTTTTTATTTAATAGATTAATATTTTGATCTTTGTAATTATTTGCTATTATGTAAATGTAATAAAAACTAGAAAAAAAAAGTATGACGAAATTAAATTCATATGAGACTTTATATATTGTAAAACCGGAGTTAACAGAAGATAGCCTGGCAAAATTAATTGAAAGTTATCAAGGATTATTACTTGAACGCGGAGCAAAAAACATCATTACTCAGAACCGTGGGCGTCGCACCTTAAAATACATGATAAAAAAGTATAAAGATGCTCACTATGTTCAAATGAATTATGAAGGGAATGGTGAAGTTATACAATTGTTAGAACGTGCTATGAAAATCAACGAGAGTATTGTTAGGTTTTTAACTACGGCTATTTAGAAATTTACTGAAAACCCAAAGTAAGATTACTAAAGGAACAAACATCTTGTTACTTTACTAATCTTACTTTTAAATAATGTTCGAAAATAAAAATGTTAGACTTGGCACTGTGCTAGTTTCCCGGAGAACTTCTTCTCAAGTATCTTTGCCGCTGCAACGTTTCACAACCGAGTTCGAGATGGATCGGAGTGGTTCCATTGCGCTATAAGCACCAAGACTTCAAGTCTTTAAAACTGTAAATGGTATATTGTAAATCAAGCCCTCGATCTATTAGTACGTCTTAGCTAAATACATTACTGCACTTACACCTAACGCCTATCAAACGACTGTTCTTGTCGTGATCTTACCCGCTTAAAGCGGTGAGAGTACTCATCTTGAGGAGGGCTTCCTACTTAGATGCTTTCAGCAGTTATCCCGTCTACACTTGGCTACCCAGCGTTTACCGTTGGCACGATAACTGGTACACCAGCGGTGTATTCCCCCCGGTCCTCTCGTACTAAGGGGGACACCTCTCAATACTCTAACGCCTGCACCGGATATGGACCGAACTGTCTCACGACGTTCTGAACCCAGCTCGCGTACCGCTTTCATGGGCGAACAGCCCAACCCTTGGGACGTACTACCGCCCCAGGATGCGATGAGCCGACATCGAGGTGCCAAACCTCCCCGTCGATGTGAACTCTTGGGGGAGATCAGCCTGTTATCCCTAGAGTAACTTTTATCCGTTGAGCGACGGCCCTTCCACTCGGAACCGTCGGATCACTAAGGCCGACTTTCGTCTCTGCTCGACTTGTGGGTCTCGCAGTCAAGCTCCCTTATGCCTTTACACTCTTCGACTGATGTCCAACCAGCCTGAGGGAACCTTTGCACGCCTCCGTTACCTTTTAGGAGGCGACCGCCCCAGTCAAACTGCCCACTTGAAACTGTTCTCTATCCGGATAACGGTATAGAGTTAGAATTTTATCTTTACTAGAGTGGTATCTCACCGTTGGCTCTAATAATCCCGCAAGACTATTTTCACTGCCTCCCACCTATCCTGCGCAAGTAAAGACCAAACCCAATTCCAAGATACAGTAAAGCTTCATAGGGTCTTTCTGTCCAGGTGCAGGTAGTCCGCATCTTCACAGACAATTCTATTTCGCCGAGTCTCTCTCCGAGACAGCACCCTGATCGTTACGCCTTTCGTGCGGGTCGGAACTTACCCGACAAGGAATTTCGCTACCTTAGGACCGTTATAGTTACGGCCGCCGTTCACCGGGGCTTCAGTCGCTAGCTTCATCCGAGGATTGACCAACTTCTTTAACCTTCCGGCACTGGGCAGGCGTCAGCCCCCATACTTATTCTTACGAATTCGCGGAGACCTGTGTTTTTGGTAAACAGTCGCCAGGGTCTATTCATTGCAACCCTTTTTCAAGGGTACCTCTTCTTCCAAAGTTACGAGGTAATTTTGCCGAGTTCCTTAGAGAGAGTTATCTCGCGCCCCTTAGTATATTCTACTTACCCACCTGTGTCGGTTTGTGGTACAGGTATATATTGTTTAAGATAATTCGAGCTTTTCTTGGAAGCATGACATCAATCACTTCAGTACCTTAGTACTTCGTCGTAACACTTTAGCTCAGAGCATTTTCTCTGCTCATCAACACCTTGAATGCTTAAACTGGTAACCAACATCCAGCTGATTTAGCCTTCTCCGTCCCTCGTTATCAACAATACATAGTACGGGAATATTAACCCGTTGTCCATTAGCTACGCCTTTCGGCCTCGCCTTAGGTCCTGACTTACCCTCCGCGGACGAGCCTTCCGGAGGAATCCTTAGGTTTTCGGGGCATTGGATTCTCACCAATGTTTTCGCTACTCAAGCCGACATTCTCACTTCTACTTTGTCCACATCCATTTTCATTAATGCTTCTATCTATTGTAGAACGCTCCCCTACCGATATAAAATCCCACAGCTTCGGCAAATTACTTAGTCCCAGTCATTTTCGGCGCAGGTGCGCTTGATCAGTGAGCTATTACGCACTCTTTAAAGGATAGCTGCTTCTAGGCGAACCTCCTGATTGTCTCAGCATTCCCACATCCTTTATCACTTAGCAATTATTTAGGGGCCTTAACTGGTGGTCTGGGCTGTTTCCCTTTTGACAATGGAGCTTATCCCCCACAGTCTTACTGATTGACTACACACTTAGTATTCAGAGTTTGCATCGATTTGGTACCGCGTTAGCAGCCCGCACCGAAACAGTGCTTTACCCCTAAGTTGGAGCATCAATCGCTGCGCCTAAACGCATTTCGGGGAGAACCAGCTAGCTCCGGATTCGATTGGCATTTCACCCCTAACCACAGCTCATCCGCTGATTTTTCAACATCAGTCGGTTCGCACCTCCACTTAGTGTTACCTAAGCTTCACGCTGGCCATGGTTAGATCATCCGGGTTCGGGTCTGTAAACAGTGACAAAACGCTCTATTAAAGCTCGCTTTCACTCTGGCTCCGGTATTTTCTACCTTAACCTGCCACTACCTACAAGTCGCCGGCTCATTCTTCAACAGGTACGAGGTTAAACGTTTAGTCGTTCTTCCACTGCTTGTAAGCTTAAGCTTTCATGTTCTTTTTCACTCCCCTTCCGGGGTTCTTTTCACCTTTCCCTCGCGGTACTTGTTCGCTATCGGTCATTCAGGAATATTTAGCCTTACGA